GCATGGAGGGAATTGCACGTATCGAAATTAAAAAAAGAATCGATCTCATTCAGATAATAATCTATATGGGATTTCCTAAATTATTAATTGAAGATAAAACCCGAAGAATCGAAGAATTACAGATAAATGTTCAAAAAGAACTTAATTGTGTCAACAGAAAACTCAATATTGCTATTACCAGAATTTCCAATCCGTATGGGCATCCTAATATTCTTGCAGAATTTATAGCTGGCCAATTAAAAAACCGCGTTTCTTTTCGAAAAGCAATGAAAAAAGCTATTGAATTAACTGAACAGGCGAATACAAAAGGAATTCAAGTACAAATTGCAGGACGTATCGACGGAAAAGAAATTGCACGTGTTGAATGGATAAGAGAAGGCAGAGTTCCTTTACAAACAATTGAAGCTAAAATTGATTATTGTTCCTATACAGTTCGAACTATTTATGGGGTCTTAGGAATAAAAATTTGGATATTCGTAGACGAAGAATAACAAACTTTATTTGTCTTTACATTTTATCCAAGGATAAAAAAACTAAAACTATGTTAGTATAACACTATACAGACAGCAAAAAAAAATTACAGTCTTCTTTTTTTGTTTAAGAAAAAATCAGTAATTCTATAAGGTTGAATAAAAATTTCCATCAAAACTCCTTTGATATAATTGCTATGCTTAGTGTGTGACTCGTTAGTTTAGGATTCGATTAGACTAAGAAAAAAAATAAAAAAGAACTTACCTATAAGATAAGAGCAACTAATAACTATAGCATTAATAAATAACCTAAGCAACTCATTGCTTCGCATTATCTGGATCCAAAAAAATAAGTCAAGATATGATAGACTGATCATATAATTGTAGCAACTGAATAAAAAAAAAAAAAAGAATAACGAAATATTATTATAAGTTATGAAAGGTAATTGAAAGGTATGCGGATAAACGGAAGGATGAAAGAAAGAGAGAAAAAATTTGAATATTAATGATCTATTATTCCAATTTGGAAAGTCTATGAGGTCACTGTAATAAAAACAATGTAATAAAGCATGAATACAGATTCATTCATAATAATTAAATAAATCTGTTAGTTCTGAAAACAAAAAATTAAGAGCCTTGAGCCAATAAAAACTGAGAAAATTGACTCTAAAATAAATTAAAAAATGAAATTAAAAATTTCAGGTAAGAGCTCCATTGTAGAATTCGGGCCTAATGATTAATCAAGAGGCGATGGGAACGACGGAACCCATGAATATAGAGGATTCAATTGAAAAATAAATCTTAGTAATTCATTGGACAGGATGGCGGAATAAACCATAAACTTTATTATCTATTCTGATTTTTATTCTGAGACCTCGTGGGATAAACATCAAACTTAAATAGATATTGAAAGAGTAAATATTCGCCGGCGAATTTTTTTTTTTCAAATAAAAAAAGTAATAAAAAACGAAAAAGATAAAAGAAAATAAGGATTTTGTTAAAATACTCTAACTCTAACAAAAACGACATTCGAGATAATGATATTACGTTATTTTTAAATAAATATAAATAGAATTCATCTTGGATTCCATTTTGAAAAAGACATACACAAATTTAGAAGAGATCAGATGAAATGTCAAAAAAGACCATGATTAATAGGATTAATCATTAACTACATCTATATATTAATACAAATACAAGCTTTTTTAGTACTTTTATTCGCGAGGAGCTGGATGAGAAGAAACTCTCACGTTCAGTTCTGTAGTAGAGATGGGATTTATAATTTATAAAAAAACCATCAACTATAACCCAAAAAGAACCAGATTTCGTAAACAACATCGAGGAAGACTAAAAGGAATATCTTCTCGTGGGAATCGTATTTGTTTTGGCAGATATGCTCTTCAAACACTTGAACCCGCTTGGATCACATCTAGACAAATAGAAGCAGGGCGACGAGCAATGTCACGAAATGTACGACGTGGGGGAAAAATTTGGGTACGTATATTTCCAGACAAACCAGTTACAGTAAGACCGGCGGAAACGCGTATGGGTTCTGGGAAAGGATCCCCGGAGTATTGGGTAGCTGTGGTTAAACCAGGTAAAATCCTTTATGAAATGGGTGGTGTACCCGAAAATATAGCCAGAAAAGCTATTTCAATAGCGGCATCAAAAATGCCTATAAAAACCCAATTCATTATTTCTGAATAGGAATATAGAATGAAAAAATTAAATAACATTTAAGGAAAAAAAGATTATCGGTTTTATTTTTTTGACAAACAATATTTTTTTACTTCGTCCTTTGTATTAAAAGAAGAGATACAAAAAAATGATATGATTCAACCACAAACCTATTTGAATGTAGCAGACAACAGCGGGGCTCGAGAATTGATGTGTATTCGAATAATAGGAGCTAGTAATCGCCGATATGCTCATATTGGTGACGTTATTGTTGCTGTAATCAAGGAAGCAATACCGAATACTCCTCTAGAAAGATCAGAAGTGATCAGAGCAGTAATTGTACGTACTTGTAAAGAACTCAAACGTAACAATGGGACGATAATACGATATGATGACAACGCCGCAGTTGTCATTGATCAAGAAGGGAATCCAAAAGGAACTCGAGTTTTTGGGGCGATCCCACGGGAATTGAGACAATTAAACTTTACTAAAATAATTTCATTAGCTCCTGAGGTCTTATAAGACCTAAATATCAATAGTTAGTATAGGATTTAAAAAATGGTATTGAAATAAAATTAATTAATAGATTGTGTATCACGCATATACCCTTAATAAAAAAAAATTAATAATTTAATTCATATATTAATATATAATTCGTCTATATCTATATATAAATAAAAGAAAAATATATATAAATAAAAGAAAAAGAACATGTTGATTATATCAAAATTATAGAACAATAAGGAATTTTAACTTATCATGGGGAAAGACACTATTGCTGATATAATAACCTCTATACGAAATGCTGACATGAATAGAAAAGGAACAGTTCGTATAGGGTCGACTAACATCACCGAAAGCATTGTTAAAATACTTTTACGGGAGGGTTTTATCGAAAACGTAAGGAAACATTGTGAAAACAATCAATATTTTTTGATTTTAACCCTAAAACATATACGAAATAAGAAAGAATCCTATAAAACTATTTTAAATTTAAAGCGAATAAGTCGACCGGGTCTACGAATCTATTCTAACTCTCAACGAATTCCACGAATTTTAGGCGGAATAGGAATTGTAATCCTTTCGACTTCTCAAGGTATAATGACAGACCGAGAAGCTAGACTAAAAAGAATCGGTGGAGAAATTTTGTGTTATATATGGTAATCCTTCTAATATAAAAATTGGATATCCGGAATTTACCATTTGTGAAAAAAGGGGGTTGTGTAATACCACCCCTGCTAAAAATAAAAATTTTAGCAAGTTCTTAGGTATAAGTTAATCAGGGGACAGCCGCTTTCTAGACTCCATAACAAGGATTCAAAAGAGTAAGTGGTTTTTTCAATTTCAACATTCCTTTCACGAAGATACAATTAAAGATTCAAAAATATCAAGAAACCTTTCTTTCGTCCAACAAAACAATAAGTATATTCACAGAATTAAGGAATAATAACTATGAAAATAAGGGCTTCCGTTCGTAAAATTTGTGAAAAGTGTCGACTAATCCGTAGGAGGGGACGAATTATAGTAATTTGTTCCAACCCGAGGCATAAACAAAGACAAGGATAATCTTACTAAAGGAAATAAAATAAAGGAAAGGGCACTTCCAAGGAGCTGGCAAAAAAAAGTCCGTTTTGACATGAAATGGATATATCCATATATTTCTTGTGAAATGAAAAAATATGGCAAAACCTATATTAAGAATTGGTTCACGTAAAAATACACGTAGTGGTTCACGTAAAAATGTACGTAGAATACCAAAGGGAGTTATTCATGTTCAAGCAAGTTTCAACAATACCATTGTGACCGTTACAGATGTACGGGGTCGGGTTATTTCTTGGTCCTCCGCGGGTACTTGTGGATTCAGGGGTACAAGAAGAGGAACACCTTTTGCTGCTCAAACCGCAGCAGGAAATGCTATTCGAGCAGTAGTGGATCAAGGTATGCAACGAGCTGAGGTAAGGATAAAAGGCCCTGGACTGGGAAGAGATGCAGCATTACGAGCTATTCGTAGAAGCGGTATACTTTTAAGTTTCGTACGAGATGTAACCCCTATGCCACATAATGGTTGTAGACCCCCTAAAAAAAGACGTGTATAGAACTAAATAAAAGCTGAAAGGGTTTCAAGAGAAATAAACGATTCAATTATCTCATCAAATAAAATTACTATGGTTCGAGAGAAAGTCAAAGTATCTACTCGGACACTACAGTGGAAGTGTGTTGAATCAAGAAGAGACAGTAAGCGTCTTTATTATGGACGCTTTATTATGTCTCCACTTATGAAAGGTCAAGCCGACACAATAGGCATTGCGATGCGAAGAGCTTTACTTGGCGAAATAGAAGGAACATGTATTACACGTGCAAAATCTGAGAACATACCACATGACTATTCTAACATAGTAGGTATTCAAGAATCAGTACATGAAATTTTAATGAATTTGAACGAGATTGTATTAAGAAGTAATCTATACGGAACGCGCAACGCGCTTATTTGTGTCAAAGGTCCCGGATATATAACTGCTCGAGACATAATTTTACCGCCCTCTGTGGAAATAGTTGATAATACACAGCATATAGCTACCTTAACGGAACCAATAGATTTGTGTATTGGATTAAAAATAGAGAGGAATCGCGGATATAGTCTAAAAATGTCAAATAACTTTGAAGACAGAAGTTATCCTATAGATGCAGTATTCATGCCTGTTCAAAACGCGAATCATAGTATTCATTCTTATGGGAATGGGAGTGAAAAACAAGAGATTATTTTTCTAGAAATATGGACAAATGGAAGTTTAACTCCTAAAGAAGCACTTCATGAAGCCTCCCGGAATTTGATTAATTTATTTATTCCTTTTC